ACCTATCCTCTCTTCTCTGTTCCATTCCAAAATAAATCGAAACGGATCACTAATCAAGACCAGAATATTCGGAGGACTCTTCTGACCAAACAAAAAATAAGTAATTGTCAGCAAAGTTGTTTTTTTTTTCTTCAAATCCAAAAATTTTTGTTACTTTATACGTAGGTCATCGACTCAGCGTTTGACATTTATTTACTATAGAATATGAAAGAAAGAATATTAATAAAAAGAAAGGATGAACATAACAATAAATAAAGGATTCAAACCATTTTATCGACATGAGTGTTCTATATCGAAAAATTTCTAACTATTCGTTTTTGTTATTTTAAACCGTCTCGGTATTAACATAGTGGTAGAAAGAATACCATGCTGCGCCTGGACTTCAAACGGTTTAGCTTTAACCATGTTAATGGTCCCACATTATTGGTTGATAGAAAATCAAAGTATATTTACCAACAAATTGCGAAATGCTACGGTTCTTACATATGATTTCTTTATTTATTCAGAAGTAATTCGCGAAATGATGCACCTTTAGTTATTAGTTATAAAGAAAAAAAGAGGTACAGCTGGTTGAATCCAACCTATTCTTGAAATAAACAACCCGCACACACTCCCTTTCCAAAAAAGATCAATACACCAATCACTACACTGAGATTTATTAGATTTGTTGCTAAAATATCGGTATTAAGCCCGAAACTCCCGGCGGATGGCCAGTGACCCAAGAAAACGAAAGAATCGGTTACATTTTTCATATGATCTCCTCTTATATTTCTTATATTATAAGATAAACTAAAAAAATCGTTGTATTACTTCACCCCTTTGCTACTTCTTCCAAATTAATTTTCTTTTTTCAATTGAGATTCCCAATAAGAATAATACTTATTGGAATAGAATTATTTAGAATCGAATTAGGTACTAGGTTTCGTGTGAATTGCAAAATACCTCCTTTGTTGCAACACTTCTACTTTGGACTAAGAAGGGGAAGGAAGGAAGAAAGTGAGTGGGTAACACTAATTCCTCATCCTCAAATCAGTCCTTCCCATGGTTTATTTTCTCAACGAAAACGAATAAGTAATTGTGTAGGGGCTATATTTTGATATAATGTGAAAAAGCAACCTGCAAGTCCAAGACCATAAAAGAAATACGTATTTCTCATATTTCTTTTCTCGGATTAAACAAAAGGATTCGCAAATAAAAGCGCTAATGCTACAACCAATCCATAAATTGTTAAAGCTTCCATAAAAGCTAAACTAAGCAATAAAGTACCTCGTATTTTTCCCTCTGCCTCGGGCTGTCTCGCAATACCTTCTACAGCTTGGCCCGCAGCAGTACCTTGACCAACTCCAGGTCCAATAGAAGCAAGCCCTACAGCCAATCCAGCAGCAATAACGGAAGCGGCAGAAATCAGTGGATTCATGATAAGTTCCTCACACACAAAAAAAGAAATGGTTAATGATACAATCAACCAATGAATTATGACTTAATTATTCCATTACTAATATTCATCCAGTCGAAATAACTAAAAACTCCGAATTGAAATAGAAAAGAAATAATAATATTATTGAATCATTAGAAAGACTTCATCTTTTTTAGTTCCTATTTGTAAAGTCTTTCTCAATCAATACAACTTAAGTTTTTTCCATTTCCTTTTTCTAATCAGTCTTCGATCTTTTTCTTTATTTTATCTGTTTATTCATTCAATTCACAGTCAAAAACGAAATGGAAGGACTTCGGTTGGCATCCCTATCTCAAGTAGGGCAAATGAAATATTACTTCATATATAACTTGTCAATATCTAATATCAAATATACATATGTTTCTTCCATAACGTAAACCGACTATTCTATCTTAAATTCAATCGGATTTTCTAATCATTCTTCGAAACATCTAATCTACAATAGTTAACTTATAGTCATTAGATTCCACATACTTGGCGCAACCCCTCTCTACTAACCAACTCCTTTTTCTTTTATTTTAAACTTCACTTTTCGAATATCATTTTTTCTATTACCGTAAACTGTATTTGTATATTTAGAGAATACAAATAGATTATCTTGATAGAATAGAAAGAGTATCTTGAGCCACACATATATTGCCTTGATCCACATATATTGCCTTGATCTAAGCTAAAAAGGACTCTTCCTATGACTAATCAATGATGACCCTCCATGGATTCGCCTATATAAGCTGCAGCTAAGGTTGCAAAAATAAGAGCCTGAATACCACTTGTAAATAATCCAAGGAACATGACAGGTATAGGAACCACTAAGGGGACTAAAGAAACAAGAACAACAACTACTAATTCATCTGCTAATATATTTCCGAAAAGTCGAAAACTAAGTGATAGAGGTTTTGTGAAATCTTCTAAGATGTTAATGGGTAAAAGAATTGGAGTTGGTTGAATGTATTTACCAAAATAACCTAATCCTTTTTTTGTAAGACCCGCATAGAAATAGGCTACTGACGTGAGTAAAGCTAAAGCAACAGTAGTATTTATATC